ATCCTATTTGGTCAAATACCTAGCGACAAACTCCTATGTTCCTTTCATTACGGTATTTCCAAACAAGTTCCTGTATGATAAGTCTAAAGGTTATCCTATTGACGATATCGATTTTGATGATAGTGACGATATCGATTTTGATGATAGTGACAATATCGATATTGATGATAGTGACGATATTGATGATGACCTTGATATGGAGCTGCTAACTATGACGAATGTGCTAACTATTATGGATATGACGCCAAAAATAGACCGATTTGATATCACCCTTCAATTCGAATTAGCAAAAGCAATGTCTCCTTGCATAATATGGATTCCAAACATTCATGATCTGTATGTGAATGAGTCGAATTACTTATCCCTCGGTCTATTAGAGAACTATCTCTCCAGGGATTGTGAAAGATGTTCCACTAGAAATATTCTTGTTATTGCTTCGACTCATATTCCCCAAAAAGTGGATCCCGCTCTAATAGCTCCGAATAAATTAAATACATGTATTAAGATACGAAGGCTTCTTATTCCACAACAACGAAAGCACTTTTTCATTCTTTCCTATACTAGAGGATTTCACTTGGAAAAGAAAATGTTCCATACTAACGGATTCGGGTCCATAACCATGGGTTTCAATGCACGAGATCTTGTAGCACTTATCAATGAGGTCCTATCAATTAGTATTACACAGAAGAAATCAATTATAGAAACTAATACAATTAGATCAGCTCTTCATAGACAAACTTGGGATTTGCGATCCCAGGTAAGATCGGTTCAGGATCATGAGATCCTTTTCTATCAGATAGGAAGGACTGTTGCACAAAATGTACTTCTAAGTAATTGCCCCATAGATCCTATATCTATCTATATGAAGAAGAAATCATGTAAGGAAGGGGATTCTTATTTGTACAAATGGTACTTCGAACTTGGAACGAGCATGAAGAAATTAACGATACTTCTTTATCTTTTGAGTTGTTCTGCCGGATCGGTCGCTCAAGATCTTTGGTCTTCATCCGGACCCAATGAAAAAAATTGGATCACTTCTTATGGCTTCGTTGAGAATGATTCTGATCTAGTTCATGGCCTATTAGAAGTAGAAGGCGCTTTGGCGGGATCCTCACGGACAGAAAAAGATTGCAGCCAGTTTGATAATAATCGAGTGACACTACTTCTTCGGTCCGAACCAAGGAATCAGTTAGATATGATGCAAAATGGATCTTGTTCTATCGTTGATCAGAGATTTCTATATGAAAAATACGAATCGGAGTTTGAAGAAGGGGAAGGAGCCTTCGACTCACAACAGATGGAGGAGGATTTATTCAATCACATAGTTTGGGCTCCTCGAATATGGCGCCCTTATGGCAATATATTTGATTGTATCGAAAGGCCCACTGAATTGGGATTTCCTTATTGGGCCGGGTCATTTCGGGGCAAGCGGATCATTTATCATAAAGAGGATGAGCTTCAAGAGAATGATTCAGAGTTCTTGCAGAGTGGAACCATGCAGTACCAGACACGAGATAGATTTTCCAAAGAACAAGGCTTTTTTCGAATAAGCCAATTCATTTGGGATCCTGCGGATCCATTCTTTTTCCTATTCAAAGATCAGTCCTTTGTCTCTGTGTTTTCCCGTCGAGAATTCTTTGCAGATGAAGAGATGTTAAAGGGGCTTATTACTTCCCAAACAAATCCTCCTACATCTATGTATAAACGCTGGTTCATCAAGAATACGCAAGAAAAGCACTTCGAATTGTTGATTCATCGCCACAGATGGCTTAGAACCAATAGTTCATTATCTAATGGATCTTTCCATTCTAATACTCTATCTGAGAGTTATCAGTATTTATCAAATCTGTTCCTATCTAACGGAACGTTATTGGATCAAATGACAAAGACATTGTTGAGAAAGAGATGGCTTTTCCCAGATGAAATGAAACATTTGATTCATGTAACAGGAGAAAGATTTCCCATTCCTTAGCCATAAAATAAAGATATGTGGCCATGAAAAAGGGATTAAGTGGAACAGAATTGGCCAGGTGGTAGAGTCGTGGAAATACTTGTTTATTCCATATTTTGGATCTTAGCTCCATGGAACAATATGTTACTGCAGAAAGATGGAAGAATTGAAATCTTAGATCAAAACACTATGTATGGATGATATGAACTGCCTAAACAAGAATTCTTGAACGGCGAAAGAGCCTATTTACTCATTACATCAAACAATTTCCATTAATGAAACCATGTCAATCCATCGGAAAATCAAAAATACGCATGTCCGATGAAATAGTTGTTGCTATCTGCTCCAATAATGAATCATTGGTTTAACTGAATAACTAAATAAAATAGTAGGTAGACCTTTTTCTTCGTCTCAGGTCGATGGATCTTCTCAATTGGAAGATCTCCTATATGGATAATACACATTCCAGTTGACCGAGCCTAATTCTAATTGTTTTGTTCTGAAGCAAAGATATCCACGGAGGCCGGTTCGTCCTATTCAGATATTCAC